CAAAAAATATTGGCCGTATACTCCTATTCCAACTTCCTGAATGGACTGAGGATTTACAGGAATGGAATAGAGAGATACATCTTAAATGTACCTATAATGGTGTTCCATTATCCGAAACAGAATTTCCAAAAAATTGGTTGACAGACGGCATTCAGATAAAAATATTGTTTCCTTTCTGTCTGAAACCCTGGCGCAAATCAAAACTACGATCCTCTCAGAAAGATCTAATGAAAAAGAAAAAAGAAAAAGATGATTTTTGTTTTTTAACAACTTGGGGAATGGAAGCGGAACTTCCTTTCGGTGCGCCCCGAAAACGTCCTTCTTTTTTTAAACCCGTTTTAAAAGAAGTAAAAAAACTAATTGCAAAACGTAAAAAGAAGTATTTTCAAGTCCTAACAGTTTTCAAAGAAAAAACAAAATTACTTCGAAACGTTTCAAAAGAAATCAAAAATTGGGTTATCGAGGGTGTTTTTTTTAGAAAAAATATAACAAAAAAACTTTCAAAAGTAAATCCAATTCTATTGTTTAGATTAAGAGAAGTCTATAAATCGAGCGAACTTAAAGATGAAAAAGATTCCATGATAAGCAATCAGATAATTCACGAATCGTTTAGTCAAATTGCATCTTCGAGTTGGACAAATTCTCCATTGACAGAAAAAAAAATGAAGGATCTCACTGATAGAACAAGTACAATCCGAAATCAAATAGAAAGAATTTCAAAAGAGAAAAAAAAAGTAACTCCAAGAATAAATAATCTTAGTCCTAAGAAAACAAGTTATAATGCTAAAAGATTTGAAAAATGGCAAATATTAAAAAGAAGAAATGCTCGATTAATCTGTAAATTACCCTCCTTTTTAAAAATTTTCATTGAAAAAATCTACACAGATATATTTTTATCTATCATTAATATTCCCAGAATAAATACAGAACTTTTTCTTAAATTAACGAAAAAAATTATTGATAAATCGATTTACAATAATGAAAGAAAACAAGCAAAAATTAATACAAAAAAGAAAACTCCAATTTCTTTTATTTCGACTATAAAAAAGCCACTTGATAAGATTAGTAATATTAAAGAAAATTCACGTATTTTTTATGACTTATCCTACATGTCACAAGCCTATGTATTTTACAAATTATCACAAATAAAAATTAGTAACTCGGTAAGATCTGTTGTTCAATATCAAAAAATACCCCCTTTTCTTAAGCCTAAAATAAGGGATTCTTTTGAAAGACAAGGAATGGTTAATTCGAAATTAGCAAATAAGAAACTTCCGGACTATGAAACGAATCAATGGAAAAACTGGTTAAAAGGGCGTTTTCAATACCATTTATCTCAGATCAGATGGTCTATATTAATACCAGAAAAGCGGCGAAATAGAGTTCGCCAGCGTTGTATAGCTCAAAAGGAAAATTTAAACAAGCGGCATTTATTTGAAAAAGACCTATTAGTTGGTTACAAAAAAAAATCTGAAGTAGATTTATTATCTAATGAAAAAGAGAATTTTCGAAAATCCTATAGATATAATCTTTTATCATATAAATTTATTAATTATGAAAATAAAACGGAATGCTTTTTTTATAGACCTCCCCTTGAAGTAAATAAAAACCAAGAAATTTCTTATACTTATAACAAGGCTAAAAAAGCCCTTTTTGATATATGGAGGAACATCCCTATTCCAAACGATCTAGGGCAGGTTGATATTCCATATATGGAAAAACCGGCTGATAGAAAATATTTTGATTGGAAAATTTTCAATTTTTATCTTAGACAAAAAGTCGATATTGAGGCCTGGATCATAATTGATACCAATAGGAATCAAAAAAAGGCTCAAATTCGTACTAATAACTCTCAAATAATTTCTAAAAAAGATCTTTTTTATCTTATGATTCCAGAAACCAATTCACTAAACTCCCACAAGGGGTTTCTTGATTGGATGGGAATGAATGAAAAAATGCTAAAGCGCCCTATATCGAATCTGGAATTTTGGCCAGAATTTGTGTTACTTTATAAGGCATATAAAATGAAACCTTGGTTTATACCAAGCAAATTACTTTTTTTAAATTTAAGTAGTAAAAATAAAAAAATTAATGAAAAGAAAAAGATAAATTTGTTGATAGCATCGAATAAAAAGCATCGAACTGAAGAAGAAAACGAACCCATAAGCCAAGGAGATCGCGAATCCGTCCTCTCACAAGAAAAAGATATTGAAGAAAATTATGCAAGCTCGGACATGATAAAGGAGAAAAAGAAAAAACAATACAAAAGCAATACAGAAACAGAACTAGATTTCTTCCTGAAACGTTATTTGCTTTTTCAATTGAGAGGGGACGCAACTTTGAATCAAAGAATGATCAATAATACCAAGGTCTATTGTCTCCTGCTTAGACTGATAGATCCAAGAAAAATTATTATATCCTCCATTGAAAAGAGAGAAATGAGTTTGGATATAATGTTGATTCAAAGGAATTTAACTATCTCAGAATTGATGAAGAAAGGCGTATTGACTGTAGAACCACTCCGGTTGTCTGACAAAAAAGATGGACAATTTATTATGTACCAAACCATAGGTATTTCGTTGTTTCATAAGAGTAAGCATCAAATTAATCAAAAATATCAAGAACAAAGATATGTTTCTAAGAAAAATTTTGATGAAACTATTTTACCATATCAAAGAATAACCGAAAATAGAGACAAAAAGCATTTTGATTTACTTGTTCCGGAAAATATTTTATCGTTTAAACGTCGTAGAAAAGTGAGAATTCTAATTTGTTTCAGTTCAAAGAATAAAAATTATATAGATAGAAATCCAGTATTTTGGAATGAAAAGAACGTAACAAACATCAGCCAAGTTTCACACGACAATAACCATCTTGATAGAGAAAAAAATCAATTAATGAAATTAAAGCTTTTTCTTTGGCCTAATTATCGATTAGAAGATTTAGCTTGTATGGATCGTTATTGGTTTGATACCAATAATGGCAGTCGTTTCAGTATGTTAAGAATATATCTGTATCCGCGATTGAAATTTTGTGAATAATACACTTTTTTCTATATATCATATTTCTATATACCCTATATATAATTATAGGGTATATGAAAGTAAACAAATATACAGATCAAATCATGTGTTTTTCTTGTCTCACATCTCATTCTAGTATCCAATATGAAGTAACTATGAATAATATCTCCATTAGATCTTGAAATAAATCAATAGAAGCTTCTGTATTTTAGGTCTAAATTCTTCGATGCGAAAACGTACCAATCATTTTTTTATTCCTATCTAAATAGGATTTCAAATTCGATTGATTAGTGGTTGGTTTGAATTCAGAAAATTAGGAGTTATTTGGATTAAATTATTGTATATATCGCATAGAAATTAATAGCATTATTATTACTGATCGGTAAAATCCATATCTGTATAAGGAAAAAGGGGAATTTTTTTATGGTAAAAAATTCAGTCATTTCGATTATTTCTCAAAAAGAAAACGAAGAAAATAGAGGGTCAGTGGAATTTCAAGTATTCAGTTTCACCACTAAGATAAGGAGGCTTACTTCACATTTGGAATTGCACAAAAAAGACTTTTCATCTCAGAGAGGTTTGCGAAAAATTTTGGGAAAACGTCAACGACTACTAGTCTATTTGTCAAAAAGAAGTAGAGGACGCTATAAAGAATTAATTAATAAGTTGGATATTCGAGAAATAAAAACTCGTTAATTTGAAGCATGATTTGATGAACTTAGTCATTAAAATTTTAATGAACTTCTTTTTACTTTCAGAAATGCATGGAAGACTGACTCGGGAAAAACTTATGATTACACCAATTACAAGAAATGACCTCATGATAGTGAATATGGGGCCTCACCACCCATCAATGCATGGTGTTCTTCGACTGATCGTTACTCTCGACGGTGAAGATGTTATTGACTGTGAACCTATATTGGGTTATTTACATAGAGGAATGGAGAAAATTGCGGAAAATCGAACAATTATACAATATTTGCCTTATGTAACACGTTGGGATTATTTAGCTACCATGTTTACAGAAGCAATAACCGTAAATGGACCTGAACAGCTAAGCAATATTCAAGTACCTAAAAGGGCTAGCTATATTAGAGCTATTATGCTGGAGTTGAGTCGTATCGCTTCTCATTTGTTATGGCTTGGCCCTTTTATGGCAGATATTGGGGCACAGACCCCCTTTTTCTATATTTTTCGAGAACGAGAATTGATATATGACCTATTCGAAGCTGCTACCGGTATGCGCATGATGCATAATTATTTTCGTATCGGAGGGGTCGCTGCCGATCTACCTTATGGCTGGATAGATAAATGTTTAGATTTTTGCGATTATTTTTTAACTGGGGTTGCTGAATATCAAAAGCTTATTACGCGAAATCCTATTTTTTTAGAACGAGTTGAAGGCGTAGGTATTATTGGCGGAGAAGAAGCACTAAATTGGGGTTTATCGGGGCCAATGCTACGAGCTTCCGGAATACAATGGGATCTTCGTAAAGTTGATCGTTATGAGTGTTATGACGAATTTGATTGGGAAATTCAATGGCAAAAAGAAGGGGATTCATTAGCTCGTTATTTAGTACGAATCGGTGAAATGACAGAATCCATAAAAATAATCCAACAAGCCTTGGAAGGAATTCCAGGGGGGCCCTATGAGAATTTAGAAAGCCGGCGCTTTGATAGAATAAAAGACTCTGAATGGAATGATTTTGAATATCGATTTATTAGTAAAAAGCCTTCTCCCACTTTTGAATTGTCCAAGCAAGAACTTTATGTAAGAGTCGAAGCACCAAAAGGAGAATTGGGAATTTTTCTGATCGGAGATCAGAGTGTTTTTCCTTGGAGGTGGAAAATCCGACCGCCGGGGTTTATCAACTTGCAAATTCTTCCGCAGTTAGTTAAAAGAATGAAATTGGCTGATATTATGACGATACTAGGTAGTATAGATATCATTATGGGAGAAGTTGATCGTTGAAATGATAATTGATATAACAGAAATAGAAGCTATCCATTCTTTTTCCAGACTGGAATCCTTAAAAGAAACGTATGGGATCATATGGATGCTTGTCCCTATTTTAATTCTTGTATTAGGAATCACACTGGGTGTTCTAGTAATTGTTTGGTTAGAAAGAGAAATATCCGCAGGGATACAGCAACGTATTGGACCCGAATACGCGGGTCCTTTGGGAGTTCTTCAAGCTTTAGCCGATGGCACAAAACTACTTTTCAAAGAAAATCTTCTTCCATCTAGAGGAGATACTCGTTTATTCAGTATTGGTCCATCCATAGCAGTCATATCCATTTTATTAAGTTATTCAATAATTCCTTTTAGCTATCGTTTTATTCTAGCCGATCTTAGTATTGGTGTTTTTTTATGGATCGCCATTTCAAGTCTTGCTCCAGTTGGATTGCTTATGTCAGGATATGGATCAAATAATAAATATTCCTTTTTAGGTGGATTAAGGGCTGCTGCTCAATCAATTAGTTATGAAATACCATTAACTCTATGTGTATTATCAATATCTCTACGTGTGATTCGGTGAGACATAAAAATTCCCCCATTTCTTTTCTTTCTAACAAGAAAGTCAAATGGTTTGAATATCTATTTTTTATTCATCGTTGGGTTGATGAATTAAACCAGATAGTTATGTGAGTGAAATAAAACGGCTTACAAATTTGCTGTTAAAAGAATGAAATCTCATTTCCTATGTGCAAGAATTAAGTGAAAGTAAACATAAGCAGTCAAGGCTGTTTACCCCAAGATTGGCTGATTAGTCATCATGGCTTGAAGCGGGTTTAAAAGATGATCAATTGTACGGGTTTTTTATATACTATTACCATAGATGTATTATCCTAATGAAAGATTAAAAAAAAACGGGTGGATGGTTAGAAAGACCAAGATACACAAAGGATTAGTAATGGAGATTCTGAAAATTATCCAATAGGATATTTTTTTATAGAAAAATAATTCGAATTGGGGCTTTAAGTTAGTAGAAATTTCTAAGAAGTACTCCCCGTGATTTCGACCCAGAGTATGTTCCTGTCCACTGATTAAGTAAATAACTATCAAAACGAAGAAATCTTTTACTTTTGATAATGGGGATAATGCTTCTTTTCTGAGAAAGGAGAATAGGAACAAAAAAATTCTTGTTATGTAATGCCTAAATTCTTTTTCGTAATCGAAAACGAGAAGTTGAAATATCTATGCGATATTCCTCTAAAAAGTATTTTTTTCATTCAAGGATAAAGTTTTTAATCAACAAAGAAAAATGAAAATTCTTAAAATATGAGATCAATTCAGAAGCACTTATTATTATAATTATAAATCTAGCAGACAGAATTCCATTAGTCTAATTCTAGGCCTTAGGATAAGAGTTTTATTCTCTATAGATCCTACAAACACATCAAGATAAATAATGTTGAAAGGTTCTTAGATTTATTTGTGACCTATGAGGAGCCGTATGAGGTGAAAATCTCATGTACGGTTCTGTAATAGCGATGAAAGCAGTGATGTTATTGTCGACTATGATTATCTAACAGTTTAAGTACAGTTGATATAGTTGAAACACAATCCAAATATGGTTTTTGGGGATGGAATTTGTGGCGTCAACCTATAGGGTTTATCATTTTTCTAATTTCTTCTCTAGCCGAGTGTGAGAGATTGCCTTTTGATTTACCAGAAGCAGAAGAAGAATTAGTAGCTGGTTATCAAACCGAATATTCGGGTATCAAATTTGGCTTATTTTATGTTGCTTCGTATCTAAATCTACTAATTTCTTCATTATTTGTAACAATTCTTTACTTGGGTGGGTGGAATCTTTCTATCCCAAACCTATTTGGTCCTGAGTTATTTGACATAAATAAAAAAGGGAAAGTTTTTGGAACAATAATCGGTGTCTTTATTACACTGGCTAAAACTTATTTGTTCTTATTCATTTCTATTGCAACAAGATGGACTTTACCACGGCTGAGAATGGACCAACTATTAAATCTTGGATGGAAATTTCTTTTACCTATTTCTTTAGGTAATCTATTATTAACGACTTCGTTCCAACTTCTTTCACTGTAAAGGAATACAATATTCTTCATAACTTGTCTCAAACAAGAGAAAGAAACGAGTAAAATTATTTATAGATATTTCGACATGTTCCCTATGCTAACTCGGTTCTTGAACTCCGGTCAACAAACAACACGAGCTGCCAGGTACATTGGTCAAGGTTTCGTGATTACCTTATCCCACGCGAATCGTTTACCTGTAACTATTCAATACCCCTACGAAAAATTGATTACATCAGAACGTTTCCGAGGACGAATCCACTTTGAATTTGATAAATGCATTGCTTGTGAAGTATGTGTTCGTGTATGTCCTATAGATCTACCCGTTGTAGATTGGAAATTGCAAACGGATATTCGAAAGAAACGCTTACTTAATTACAGTATTGATTTTGGAATTTGTATATTTTGTGGTAATTGTGTTGAATATTGTCCAACAAATTGTTTATCAATGTCGGAAGAGTATGAGCTTTCTACTTATAATCGTCATGAATTGAATTATAATCAAATTTCTTTAGGCCGGTTACCGGTATCAATAATTGAAGATTACACAATTAGAACAATTTTTTCGAATTTACCTCAACTCAACAATCTATAAAACTCCCGATTCACAAAACATTTACAAATAAAAAACTAGCTTTTGAAATTTTTTGGAGTTAAAGGAATGAGGTTTTTTGCTTTGTCAATATAAAAGAACGGTTGGTTGGTGAGGGTCGTGGCTTTATTTTGATTTAAAATAAAATGAGTTTCTATTCGAATAATGTAATGATTTAATCATATAAAGATAAAGTTTTAACCTTTGCTTTCGAAACTAAATAAAAGCAGTCCTGTATTTACATCAATCCAAAAATCCTCATTTATTCAAATTAAATTCAATTAAAATTAAGAAGTATGTTAAAATAAAAAAAAAAAAAAGATAACTTCTTTTTCCTGGTCAGGTCAACAAAGACATGAAATATTTCGATTTTTTTGATAAAATCAAATGGATTTACCCGGACCAATACATGATTTTCTTTTAGTCTTTCTAGGATTGGGTCTTATATTAGGAAGTCTGGCAGTAGTATTACTGCCGAATCCAATTTATTCGGCCTTTTCATTGGGATTGGTTCTTTTTTGTATATCCTTATTCTATATTCTATCGAACTCGTATTTTGTAGCTGCTGCGCAGCTCCTTATTTATGTAGGAGCTATAAATGTTTTAATAATTTTTGCTGTGATGTTTATGAATGGTTCAGAATATTACAAAGATTTTCATCTTTGGACCGTTGGGGATGGGGTTACTTCAATGATTTGTACAAGTCTTTTTATTTCACTAATTACTACTATTCCAGACACGGCCTGGTATGGGATCAGCTGGACTACAAAATCAAATCAGATTTTAGAACAAGATTTGATAAGTAATAGTCAACAAATTGGAATTCATTTAGCAACGGATTTTTTTCTTCCATTTGAACTCATTTCAATAATCCTTTTAGTCGCTTTAATAGGTGCTATTTCTATAGCTCGTCAATAAGAAATCTTTTAAACAAGTAATTTAATTCAAATAGAATTAACTAACACATAAAGGTATAATTCGTTAATTTGAATTACTGTTTAAAAAATAGAATAGAAAGGCTTTAGTTTTATATCGATCTATTACCAATCTATTTCCTTGTTTCATATTTGTTAGAATCGAATCTATTGAATTTTTGTTCAGATTAAAACGAATCAAAATTGATCTTGCTAAGGAGTTGATTAATGATGCTCGAACATATACTTGTTTTGAGTGCCTATTTATTTTCTGTTGGTATCTATGGATTGATCACAAGTCGAAATATGGTTAGAGCCCTTATGTGCCTTGAACTTCTCTTAAATTCAGTTAATATAAATTTTGTAACATTTTCTGATATTTTTGATAATCGTCAATTAAGAGGAGACATTTTTTCAATTTTTGTTATAACTATTGCAGCCGCTGAAGCAGCTATTGGACCGGCTATTGTTTCATCAATTTATCGTAACAGAAAATCAACTCGTATTAACCAATCAAACTTGTTGAATAAATAGTATCATTGGAAATTTGAATTGAATATTTAATATTTAGAAATAAGTTCAAATTAATAGGTTTAGGTTTGAGACGGGTAAGGTATGATCGTGGTTGCAAAAACACAGGAAATCAAAGTATTTTGGTCCTTTTTCATAAAGAAATTCGGAAGTAAATTGATTATGATCACTCATTGATTCGTCCAGTATCTAACTATAGGATTCATTTATAAGTTAGTTTACTAGACCGAAAATTTATGACGTTCAAAATGTATAGACCCAATGTCACATTCAGTAAAGATTTATGATACATGTATAGGATGTACCCAATGTGTCCGTGCGTGCCCCACCGATGTATTAGAAATGATACCTTGGGATGGATGTAAAGCTAAACAAATCGCTTCTGCCCCAAGGACCGAAGACTGCGTTGGTTGTAAGAGGTGTGAATCCGCGTGTCCAACGGATTTTTTGAGTGTTCGGGTTTATTTATGGCATGAAACAACTCGCAGTATGGGTCTAGCTTATTGATACATTCGATAAAACTCTACTTGAACCCATTTTCTTTTTTTTACCGACAAAATCCGTGCTCAATTTCATTTGATTTTGAGCACGGGTTTTTCTGGCCCAAGCGTATCTTGTCTTTACCACGAACCATTTTCCTTGTTTAACAATAATTGCAGTTTTACCAATATTTGCAGGTTGCTTAATTTTTTTTCTTCCACATAGGGGAAATAGAGTAATCCGTTGGTATACTATATGTATGTGTATTTTAGAGCTTCTTCTAACGACTTATGCATTCTGTTATCATTTTCAATCAGACGACCCATTAATCCAACTAATGGAGGATTATCAATGGATCCTTTTTTTGGATTTTCATTGGAGATTAGGAATAGATGGACTTTCTATAGGACCCATTTTACTAACGGGATTCATCACTACTTTAGCTACTTTAGCGGCTTGGCCAGTTACTCGAGATTCTCGATTATTTCATTTCCTAATGTTAGCAATGTACAGTGGACAAATAGGATTATTTTCTTCTCGAGATCTTTTACTTTTTTTTCTCATGTGGGAGTTAGAATTAATTCCCGTTTATCTACTTGTATCCATGTGGGGAGGAAAAAAACGTCTGTATTCGGCTACAAAGTTTATTTTGTACACGGCAGGGGGTTCTATTTTTCTTTTAATGGGAGTTCTGGGCGTCGGTTTATATAGTTCTACTACACCAACATTAAATTTTGAAATATTGGCTAATCAGTCCTATCCTGTGGCCTTGGAAATATTATTTTATATTGGGTTTTTTCTTGCTTTTGCTGTCAAATTACCAATCATACCCCTACATACATGGTTACCAGATACCCACGGAGAAGCGCATTATAGTACTTGTATGCTTCTAGCCGGAATCTTATTAAAAATGGGAGCCTATGGATTAATTCGCATCAATATGGAATTATTTCCTCATGCTCATTCTCTATTTTCTCCTTGGTTGATAATAGTGGGCGCAATGCAAATAATTTATGCAGCTTCAACATCTCTTGGTCAACGGAATTTAAAAAAAAGAATAGCCTATTCCTCTGTATCTCATATGGGTTTCATAATTATAGGAATTGGTTCTATCACGGATATGGGGCTCAACGGAGCCCTTTTACAAATAATCTCTCATGGATTTATCGGTGCTGCACTTTTTTTCTTGGCCGGAACAACTTATGATAGAATACGTCTTCTTTATCTTGACGAAATGGGTGGAATAGCTATTCCAATGCCAAAAATGTTCACGATGTTCAGTAGTTTTTCGCTGGCCTCCCTCGCATTACCAGGTATGAGTGGTTTTGTTGCCGAATTAATAGTATTTTTTGGATTAGTTACTAGTCCAAAATTGCTTTTAATGACAAAAATCCTAATTACTTTTGTAATGGCAATTGGAATGATATTAACCCCTATTTATTTATTATCTATGTTACGCCAGATGTTCTATGGATACAAGATATTTAACGGCCAAAACTCTTATTTTTTTGATTCTGGGCCGCGAGAGTTATTTCTTTCGATCTCTATTTTTTTACCCGTACTCGGTATTGGTATGTACCCAGATTTCATTCTTTCACTATCAGTTGAAAAGGTTGAAGTTATCCTATCTAATTTTTTTTATAGATAGTTTTTTTGTTGATAACAAAAAAACTATCTTATCATTTACAAAAAGGTTCGTTGTACAATGACAAAAAGAAGGCTTTTTCTTCTCTTGTGTTAAGTAAAAAAAATGAATTTGAACTGGTGAGAGCCCCGTGACTTTGATTCGCGGGGCTCTCACTAGTTCACACAAAGTTTTTTATCTGATATGCATTGCATGCTTTTCTATTCCTATTGATAAGAACCCCCCCTTTTTTTTTTTTATTTAATTAGATGTTAATGTAAATGAACCATAACTATGTAATCCTATTCCTAATAGATTTACTCCAAAATAGCATATCCAAATTATAAGAAATCCAATAAAGGCTACAATTGCTGAATTTGTACCCTTCAATTTTATACTTGTTTGAGTATGTAAATAAATTGCAAATATGATCCAAGTAATAAAGGCCCAAGTTTCTTTTGGGTCCCAACTCCAATAGGATCCCCATGCTTCGTTAGCCCATACTGCTCCAGAAAGAATTCCTATCGTTAAAAAGAGAAATCCTAGACTAATAACCCGATAACTCCAATAATCCAATTGATTCAACAATTGTGACTTATAATAATTTATTGGAGAAAAAAAAGAAGTTTTTTGTAAAACATTTGTTCCTTTTGCTTGATTCATGTATTCGACTTTACCAAGTAAAAATGACTCGTTTAAATTTAATAAACGATTATTCGTAGAAAAAAATCTTCTCTTTTTTCTAACTGTAATGACTAGAAGTGATACTGATAATAATGATCCACATAAAAGGGCCACATATCCTAATATCATCATACTTACGTGCATTATTAACCACTCGGACTGAAGGGCGGGTACTAATATTGTGGATTCGTGTATTTCAGTTAAAAGACCTGAGGTAGCAAAGCCCTGGGAAAAAAGAGCACTTGGACTAATTATTGTGTTTAGAAGATTTTTATTTTTTTTGAAATATGGAACGATATAAATAAAGGAAAAACTCCACGAAAGGAAGATTAACGATTCATATAAATCACTTAGTGGAAAATGTTTTGAATAAATCCAACGAGAAATTAATAATCCTGTTATACACAAAAAGATCATTATCATGCCCTTTTCGGATGAATCATATAGTTTTACGATTTCATCGACAAAAAAGGTTATTAAATGAATTGAAATTAGAATTGAAACAGCCGAAAAAGAAATATGAGTTAATATATGTTCTAAAGTTGAAAATATCATAAAAAAAGTTCCTTAATTATAAAATCGAAATCGGAAATGGAATTCATTATTATTCATTATAGGATCTAATTTATTTATTTTTTTTAGGAGATGATATGCCATGCCGCTACTCGGACTCGAACCGAGATGCTCTAGCACTGCTTCCTAAGAGCAGCGTGTCTACCAATTTCACCATAGCGGCTTGTCTTGACCCCATAATAACCTATTATAAAAAAATCGTCTAGATTTAAGAATTCAATTGGGTGCAATATTTTCTAGGAAAGATTCAAATGGATGAATAAAAATTTGTTCAAATATGTACTTGAAGGTTCATTATTTTAGTTTAGGGTTTTAGTTTTATTGTGGATTTTAGACTCTTCTCCACTTGAGCTCTTCTAAAACCGGCCAGTCTTACTATGAATTAAGCCCCCCAAAAAAAAAACATTTTTTTTTATTTACCGTTTTGATTTATTTGATTTTAAAAAGTGCAACCAAAAAATCAGTTTTATCAATGAACAAAAAAATATTTTAGATTATTAAAAATTCACACAAATTTATCTAGAATATTTTCATTAAGTGTTTTTGCGTGAATTGATGGCGAGAGATATATCGGCTATATATAAGAATAAGAATTTATAGAAAATAAAAAAGTAAGAAAGTTGTACAAAAAAGAAAATCTTTTTTTTATAGTACAAATAGGTTGATGGGAAAAATAAGACTCCTGTCCTGGAAAGAAAAAATAGAAAAAAATAGAGTATCTTGTGTTTTTTAACAAAAAAACACTTTGTTTGAATTCGGACAAAGTAAACAGAAGAATTCCATTTCCTATGGATTAATTCACTAGGAAATGGAATTGGGGAATTTTCTTTTTGAAAAGGAAGGGTTCAATTTTTGAGTCAGGGCGATTTAGATTGTTCTAAGGTTTTCTGCTTTATTTCTTAATAACTTATTTTTTGATTTTATTTGTTTGTCGCACAAAAAAACTTTTTGAAGTCCCGGTAGAAAGAGATTTACCTAAAGAAAATGCTTTTAACGCCGCCCAATAGCCTTTCCTTTTCCAAAAATTTTTTCGAATACGCTTTTTTGATGCAGAAGTACGTTTTTTTGGAACTGCCATTTAAATAAAAATTAAGAGATTACTCATTGGTATAGCTGGATGTGAAAGACATCTATTGTTCAAAAAAAATCTGCGCTTTTCTAGAGAATTTTTTTCTAAAATTAGAAAAGAATGGACTATCTATCAACGATATGGTAAAATCCCATCAAATTTTTCTAAAAAAAAAAAGAAGAATATTTTTAGTAACTTGTCAAAATTTGACTTGAATTTTCAAAGTAGAAGGAGACTCATAATTAATCTTTGTCTTTCATACGATTTGACCTATTGGAACTTCTTGATTTGAATATTTGAAATATTTAGAAGAAATTCAGAAAGAGAAAGAATAAGTAAAAAGAAATAAAAATTAAAAAATTCTATATTTTTATATTTAAGTTAGGTTAAGTTAGTGCATATTTTCATTTTTTTATTGACTCCTTTCAAAAGAAGTAAAATCCGATAAATCGGAAAGAATTAATTACGAATTTAAATTTTTTTATGCAACAAACATATCAATATGGGTGGATTTTACCTTTCGTTCCACTTCCAGTTCCTATGTTAATAGGAGTGGGGCTTCTTCTTTTTCCGACAGCAACAAAAAATCTTCGTCGTATGTGGGCTTTTACAAGTATTTTATTGTTAAGTATAGTCATGATTTTTTCAACTAATCTATCTATTCAGCAAATAAATAGCAGTTCTATCCACCAATATGTATGGTCTTGGACACTCGATAATGATTTTTCTTTAGAATTCGGCTGCCTGATCGATCCACTTACTTCTATTATGTCAATGTTAATTACTACTGTTGGAATCACGGTTCTTATTTATAGTGATAATTATATGGCTTACGATCAAGGATACTTGAGATTTTTTGCTTATATGAGTTTTTTCAGTACTTCCATGTTGGGATTAGTTACTAGTTCAAATTTGATACAAATTTATTTTTTTTGGGAATTGGTTGGGATGTGTTCCTATCTATTAATAGGGTTTTGGTTTACACGGCCTTCTGCGGCAAATGCTTGTCAAAAAGCATTTGTAACTAATCGCGTAGGCGATTTTGGGTTATTATTAGGAATTTTAGGTTTTTATTGGATAACAGGTAGTTTTGAATTTCGGGATTTATTCGAAATACTCAATAACTTGATTTATAATAATGAAGTTCATTTTTCCTTTGTTACTTTGTGTGCTGCTTTATTATTTGCCGGTGCGGTTGCTAAGTCTGCCCAATTTCCCCTTCATGTGTGGTTACCCGATGCTATGGAGGGACCCACTCCTATTTCGGCTCTTATACACGCTGCTACTATGGTGGCCGCAGGGATTTTTCTTGTAGCTCGCCTTTTCCCTCTTTTCATGGTTATACCCCATATAATGAATTTAATCTCGTTGATCGGCATAATCACACTATTATTAGGAGCTACTTTAGCTCTTGCTCAAAAAGACATTAAAAGGGGTTTAGCCTATTCGACAATGTC